AAAGAGGGCTTATGGCTTTGGTCCAAACTTTATCCCATTTATATATCATAGTCGAGGGGACATTTTTATTCTTTCTATATCAAAGAAAGATCTAACTAAGGTATCGATTTGTTTTTAGTCAAATCGGTCAAGTAAGTGAAGGTTCGGAAAGAGAGGGATTCGAACCCTCGGTAAACAAAAGCCTACATAGCAGTTCCAATGCTACGCCTTGAACCACTCGGCCATCTCTCCTACATAATGATTATGACCCCAAAACCGAGTGAATAGCGAGTCATTCATATTATTAAATTATATATGATTCGATAGGTATGACCTATGTTTTTTAATTAAATTAGAAATAAAAACTATCAAAATAGAAAATTTTTCATCAAAGAAATATCTTTTCTTCGAGGCTCGGGAATATGTTTTCTTACTAGGAAAAATAAAAAAAATGAGATTCATGTTTGTGAAAACGATGTTTCCTTATTTTTTCTGATATTTGCCAACGGATAAAATGAATGGATTAAATCAAAGAAATAGAACGAATGAATTGATTCACGGGTCTCGTTTTTTTAGACTATGGTTAACGGATACCTTTACCTTTAAATCATATATACTATATATACTATGATTTCATACCATAAAAATTATAAAATTCCTTTACATTCCTGTTTTAGAGTTCTCAATAACAAAGCCCTTCCCCCTCTCTTACTATTAGAAATTTAGAAAACATTTTTCTATTTTATTGTATACCTGCTATGTACACAGGACAAAATAGGCAGTTATTCTATTTTCATCTATAGATTCGATCTTTTTTCTTGTTTGTAACAGAATTCCATCCAAATTTATCAAGTTTTTCGAATCTGTAATTTCAATGAAATCGTAATAGTTCCCTTCCTTGATATAATACTCTATTATATTAATATTAGTATGAAATGGAATCGGGTTCAAACATTTTTTATTTTTTATAATTTTTATAATTATATATCTGTTTTTATGTTATTTCGTACTGTACAATTCTTTTCTTTGTGGAATCATTTTCCTACGAGAGATAATGAGAAGAATTATAGAATGGATTATTACCTATGCCTAGATCGCGGATAAATGGAAATTTTATTGATAAGACCTTTTCAATTGTAGCCAATATCTTATTACGAATAATTCCGACAACTTCAGGAGAAAAAGAGGCATTTACCTATTACAGAGATGGTGTGATTTGATTCTTTTTTTTTTTGATTTCATATTTATTTGTTTCTCTTAGTGTTAGGAGAAATAAACGCAATTCGAGAAAATTTTGTAAAGAAATCTACGTCTGTTGAAGGTGAAGTTTGTAATGTAAATAGAACAATTCCTTCTGTCGTCTATCCTCGATTAATGCAACCTCAGATACTATGTTTCAATTGTTGATTCTAGTATTGAGCGCAAGGTTACACCTAGAGGTTCTCTATTACGGGTTAATCCTACTCCACTAGTACCAATAGGTAGCATAGAGAAAGAAGCACTACACCTAGGAATCAACAACACAAAAACTTTGTTATAAATTACCCTTTTCCTTATTTTATTGGGCTCGGGACTAAAAAAAAAGAATGGTTGGGACAGCGAACATCCATCTCGTTCGTACTTTGGATACCCGTAGAACCATCGAAGGCTGTTGAAGTGACTAATTCCTGGAAATTGGGAGGCGTTGAAAACAAAAAAAATTGCAGGAGTTATCATTTCTATTTAGGCCGAACACCTTTGATGTTAAGAAAGGATCTCTTGCAGTAAGGTTGGCTAGAGATTTCTTGTAAAAACACTAGCCCTAATCAGTTCATAATGAGAAGATTTGAATTGATTTGGATTCCATGCATAATTCTCATTATGCACATAAGGGAGGAGCCGTATGAGATGAAAATCTCACGTACGGTTCTGAAACGGAGATTCTTTCAATTGAATAACGACCGTAACGGATGTCAGCTCAATCCGAAGGAAATTATGCGGAAGCTTTACAGAATTATTATGAAGCTATGCGACTAGAGATTGATCCCTATGATCGAAGTTATATACTCTATAATATAGGTCTTATCCACACAAGTAATGGAGAACATACGAAAGCTTTGGAATATTATTTTCGCGCACTAGAACGAAACCCATTCTTACCACAAGCTTTTAATAATATGGCCGTGATCTGTCATTACGTGCGACTATCTCCACTATAGAAATAAAAATCCAATTTTATAGTAAATACTAGAAAAAAAGGCTTTCTACATATGCATCGTCTAAAACAACGATTTTTAGCAGCTGTAGCAAAAAAAGAAACTTCATAGAAGTCGAAAGAAATTTATATGCCTAGTTACTTTTTCTATGGATAAGAAAGGATCTAATTGATAGAGGAAGCATCGTAAAGATTAATTAGCGGGTTTTGGCCGATACAATAATAACTGCCTATTTATGTCATCATGGGATATATAATTATCTCATGATGTGAGATAAAAATGAGGAATCAACTTATGTAATAGAGTTGATCCACTAAAGTCTTGAG